GCCCATGTAGTCTACTTAAGATTTAACACTGAAGATGTTAAGATGGGCCCTAGAAAGTCCCATGAGCACAAAGGCTTGGTCCTGACCTTACTATCAGCTTTAACTAAATTTACACATGCAAGTCTCCGCACCCCTGTGAGGATGCCCTTAATCCCCTGCCCGGGGCTGAGGAGCTGGCATCAGGCACACATTGTAGCCCAAGACGCCTTGCTAAGCCACACCCCTATGGGTATTCAGCAGTGATAAATATTAAGTGATAAGCGAAAGCTTGACTTAGTTATTGTTAAAAGGGCCGGTAAAACTCGTGCCAGCCACCGCGGTTATACGAGAGACCCTAGTTGATAATCATCGGCGTAAAGAGTGGTTTAGAGAATAGTTCAATAAAGCCGAACACCTCCTCAGTTGTTATACACATTTGAAGACATGAAGCCCCACCGCGAAAGCAGCTTTAAACATTCTGAACCCACGACAGCTATGGTACAAACTGGGATTAGATACCCCACTATGCATAGCCATAAATTTTGATAAAAATATACAATTTTATCCGCCAGGGGACTACAAGCATCAGCTTAAAACCCAAAGGACTTGGCGGTGCTTCAGACCCACCTAGAGGAGCCTGTTCTATAACCGATAACCCCCGCTTAACCTCACCAGCCCTTGTTCACCCCGCCTATATACCACCGTCGCCAGCTTATCCTGTGAAGGTCTCATAATAAGCAAAATGGGTAAAACCCAGAACGTCAGGTCGAGGTGTAGCGCATGAGCTGGGAAGAAATGGGCTACATTTTCTAACTTAGAATACACGGAACTGCACTGTGAAACCAGTGTCCAAAGGTGGATTTAGCAGTAAACAGAAAATAGAGTGTTCTATTGAAACTGGCTCTGAAGCGCGCACACACCGCCCGTCACTCTCTCCAAGTTCAATACTATTATTAAATAAAAAATATACCGAACAAAGGGGAGGCAAGTCGTAACATGGTAAGTGTACCGGAAGGTGCACTTAGTTTAATCAGAGTGTAGCTAAATAGAAAAGCACCTCCCTTACACTGAGAAGACACCTGTGCAAATCAGGTCACCCTGAGCTGATTAGCTCGCCGACACACCCGGATTAAAACCCCACCATATATACCCCAACAAACCTTTAAAAAAAATCAACAAACCATTTTTCCTCCTTAGTATAGGCGATAGAAAAGGAGATACTGAGCAATAGAAAAAGTACCGCAAGGGAAAGCTGAAAGAGAAATGAAACAAATCATTCAAGCCTTGAAAAGCAGAGACAAAACCTCGTACCTTTTGCATCATGATTTAGCTAGTAAATCCGAGCAAAGAGCACTTTAGTCCGGACCCCCGAAACTAGACGAGCTACTCCGGGACAGCCTAACACAGGGCCAACCCATCTCTGTGGCAAAAGAGTGGGAAGATCTCCGAGTAGAGGTGACAAGCCTACCGAGTTTAGTTATAGCTGGTTGCTTAAGAAATGAATAGAAGTTCAGCTCTTTGGGCCTCTCAATACCCTTAAGGTAAAACTAATTTTGTTTACAAGAGCCCTAAGAAGTTAGTCAAAAGAGGTACAGCTCTTTTGAACAAGGACACAACCTTAACAGGTGTTTAAGGATCATAATAACCAAGGCACCTGTTATAGTGGGCCTAAGAGCAGCCACCTATGTAGAAAGCGTTAAAGCTCAGACAGACAACAGCCTTTTATCCTGATAAATAATCCTAACCCCTAATATTATTAAGCCCTTCCATTTTCATGGAAAAGATTATGCTAAAATGAGTAATAAGAGGGAATAACCCTCTCCTAGCACCTGTGTAAGTCGGACCGGACCCCCCACCGATTCTTAACGAACCCAAACCAAGAGTGTATTGTAAATCCAAACAAGAAAAACCTACATAAACCAATCGTTAACTCCACACTGATGTGCACCCAAGGAAAGACCTAAAGAAAGAGAAGGAACTCGGCAAACACAAGCCTCGCCTGTTTACCAAAAACACCGCCTCTTGTATCCCAAACATAAGAGGTCCCGCCTGCCCTGTGACTATACGTTTAACGGCCGCGGTATTTTAACCGTGCGAAGGTAGCGCAATCACTTGTCTTTTAAATGAAGACCTGTATGAATGGCATCACGAGGGCTTAGCTGTCTCCTCTTTCAAGTCAATGAAATTGATCTGCCCGTGCAGAAGCGGACATAAAAACATAAGACGAGAAGACCCTATGGAGCTTTAGACACCCGGCAGACCCTGTTAAGTAACTGAACTATCAGATTAAAACAAAGCGGCACCTGGCCTACATGTCTTCGGTTGGGGCGACCACGGGGGAAAACAAAGCCCCCACGAGGATTAAGGACAACCTCCTTATAACCACGAGCGACAGCTCTAAGTCTCAGAACTTCTGACCAAAAAGATCCGACACCAGTCGATCAACGGACCAAGTTACCCTAGGGATAACAGCGCAATCCTCTCCCAGAGTCCCTATCGACGAGGGGGTTTACGACCTCGATGTTGGATCAGGACATCCTAATGGTGCAGCCGCTATTAAGGGTTCGTTTGTTCAACGATTAAAGTCCTACGTGATCTGAGTTCAGACCGGAGTAATCCAGGTCAGTTTCTATCTATGAAGTAATCTTTCCCAGTACGAAAGGACCGGAAAGATGGGGCCCCTGCAAAAGTATGCCCCACCCCCACCTAATGAAAACAACTAAAGTAGACAAGGGGGCACACCACAACTGCCGAAAAGAACCGCGCGCTGACGTGGCAGAGCCCGGTAATTGCAAAAGACCTAAGCCCTTTCGACCAGAGGTTCAAATCCTCTCTTCAGCTATGATTACAACCCTAATTACCCACATCATTAACCCTCTTACATATATTGTGCCCGTTCTCCTAGCAGTTGCCTTTCTGACACTTCTTGAACGCAAGGTCTTAGGCTACATACAGCTTCGTAAAGGACCCAATATTGTAGGCCCTTATGGTCTTCTTCAACCCATTGCTGATGGTGTTAAGCTTTTTATTAAGGAACCTATCCGACCATCCACCTCTTCCCCCCTTCTCTTCTTATTCACCCCAATACTAGCTCTAACCCTTGCTCTCACCCTATGGGCTCCTATACCCATCCCCTACCCCGTAACTGACCTAAATCTAGGAATTTTATTTATCCTAGCCCTATCTAGCCTAGCCGTCTACTCTATCCTTGGGTCCGGCTGAGCCTCAAACTCTAAATATGCATTAATTGGGGCGCTACGAGCCGTAGCCCAAACCATCTCCTACGAGGTAAGCCTTGGCCTAATCCTATTAACAGTAATCCTCTTTGTTGGGGGCTTCACACTTCAAACATTTAACATCGCACAGGAAGGAGTATGATTACTCGCACCAGCTTGACCCCTCGCAGCTATATGGTATATCTCAACCCTTGCCGAAACTAACCGCGCCCCGTTTGATTTGACAGAAGGGGAGTCTGAACTTGTCTCAGGCTTCAATGTAGAATATGCCGGAGGCCCATTTGCCCTCTTTTTCCTTGCCGAATATGCTAATATTCTTCTCATAAATACTCTTTCAACCATTCTCTTCCTAGGGGCCACACATATTCCCTCCTTTCCCCTAGCAACAACAACAAACTTAATAATTAAAGCAGCCCTCCTGTCAGTATTGTTTTTATGGGTCCGAGCCTCTTACCCCCGATTTCGATACGATCAACTTATGCACCTCGTTTGAAAAAATTTTCTCCCCCTTACACTAGCTTTCGTACTATGACACCTTGCTATCCCCACCGCTTTCATAGGCCTCCCCCCTCAACTCTAACATAGAATTATGCCCGAATGTTTAAGGACCACGTTGATGTCGTGGCTCATGGGGGTTCAAATCCCCCTAATTCTAGAAAGAAAGGACTCGAACCTATCCTCAAGAGATCAAAACTCTTGGTGCTCCCACTACACCACCTCCTAGTACAGTCAGCTAATGAAGCTTTTGGGCCCATACCCCAAACATAAAGGTTAAAGTCCTTTCTTTACTAATGAGCCCTTACGTCTTTGCCTTACTAATTTTTAATCTGGGTTTAGGCACAACCATAACTTTCGCCAGCTCCACCTGACTCCTTGCATGAATGGGTTTAGAAATTAATACCCTAGCTATCATCCCCCTTATAACACGTCAACACCACCCCCGGGCAGTTGAAGCCACGACTAAATACTTCCTCACACAAGCCACTGCCGCAGCCCTAATCTTGTTCGCCTCAACTTCCAATGCATGATTAACAGGCGAGTGAGCCATTAATCAAATATCCCACCCCTTAGCTACCACTACAATTATACTAGCCCTCACCCTTAAACTTGGCCTCGCACCGGCACATTTTTGAATACCAGAAGTAATTCAAGGATTAGACCTTACCACTGGCCTCATCCTTTCCACTTGACAAAAACTAGCACCCTTTGCACTCCTTCTTCAAGTATCCTCTGCCGTAAACCCCTTACTTCTAACCCTCATTGGTCTGCTCTCCACTCTAATTGGCGGCTGAGGGGGTCTTAATCAAACCCAACTCCGAAAGATTTTAGCATACTCCTCAATCGCCCACCTAGGCTGAACAGTATTAGTTATTCAATTTTCACCCCCTCTAGCCACTCTGAGTCTTCTTATCTATATTATTATAACCACCTCTGCATTCCTAACATTTAAACTTACTTCCTCAACAACCATAAATGCTTTGGCAACTTCTTGAACTAAGTCACCCATAATAACTTCCCTTGCCACCCTTATCCTCCTGTCCCTCGCTGGCCTCCCCCCTTTAACAGGTTTTATACCCAAATGACTAATTCTTCAAGAACTTGTAAAACAAGATTTACCCATACTAGCATTCTTCGCCGCCATAGCAGCACTCCTAAGTCTATATTTCTACCTTCGACTTTGCTATACAGTAGCCCTAACAGCCTCCCCCAACACCATTACCATATTAACCCCTTGACGACTCAACCCCACTCAAACATCCCCCCTCAACCCACTAACCACAACACTAACCTTAACCCTCCTCCCTCTCACCCCCACCATCCTAACACTTGTTACTTATTAACAGAGACTTAGGATAGTATTTAGACCAAGGGCCTTCAAAGCCCTAAGCGAGGGTGAAAATCCCCCAGCCTCTGTTAAGACCTGCAGGACTCTACCCCACATCTTCTGAATGCAACCCAGACACTTTAATTAAGCTAAAGCCTTTCTAGACGGGAAGGCCTCGAACCTACAAACTCTTAGTTAACAGCTAAGCGCCCAATCCAACGAGCATCCGCCTACTTTCCCCCGCGCTGGGGGGCCAGCGGGGGAAAGCCCCGGCAGGTTGTGAGCCTGCATCCTCAGGTTTGCAACCTAATATGTTGTACACCACAGGGCTTGATAGAAAGGGGAATTAAACCCCTGTGTATGGGGCTACAACCCACCGCTAAAACTCTCAGCCATTCTACCTGTGGCAATCACACGCTGATTTTTCTCTACTAACCACAAAGATATTGGTACCCTTTATTTAGTATTTGGTGCTTGAGCCGGAATAGTCGGCACAGCCTTAAGCCTTTTAATCCGAGCTGAGCTAAGTCAGCCGGGGGCTCTTTTAGGGGATGACCAAATTTATAATGTCATTGTTACAGCCCATGCCTTTGTAATAATCTTTTTTATAGTTATACCTGTTATAATCGGAGGTTTTGGAAACTGATTAATCCCCTTGATAATTGGTGCCCCTGATATAGCCTTCCCCCGTATAAACAATATAAGCTTCTGACTTCTTCCTCCCTCCTTTTTACTCCTTTTAGCCTCCTCAGGGGTTGAAGCTGGTGCTGGTACTGGTTGGACAGTTTATCCCCCCTTGGCCGGAAACTTAGCACACGCAGGTGCTTCTGTAGACTTAACTATCTTCTCCCTCCACCTAGCCGGAGTTTCTTCTATTCTAGGGGCTATTAATTTTATTACTACAATTATTAACATAAAACCCCCTGCCATCTCACAGTATCAAACACCACTATTTGTCTGAGCAGTTCTAATTACAGCAGTGCTTCTACTCCTCTCTCTCCCCGTCCTAGCCGCTGGAATTACTATGTTACTCACAGATCGAAATTTAAACACCACATTCTTTGACCCTGCTGGTGGTGGAGACCCTATTCTATATCAACATCTCTTCTGATTCTTTGGACACCCGGAAGTCTACATTCTTATTCTACCAGGGTTTGGCATAATCTCTCACATCGTAGCCTATTATTCTGGTAAAAAAGAACCATTTGGCTACATAGGCATAGTGTGAGCAATGATGGCTATCGGCCTCCTTGGGTTTATTGTCTGAGCTCATCATATGTTTACTGTAGGAATAGATGTAGACACTCGCGCCTACTTCACCTCTGCCACAATAATTATTGCCATCCCAACAGGAGTTAAAGTTTTTAGCTGATTAGCCACCCTCCATGGGGGCTCAATTAAGTGAGAAACCCCCCTCCTCTGGGCCCTTGGCTTTATTTTCCTCTTTACAGTAGGAGGGCTCACAGGCATTGTTCTCGCTAACTCTTCCCTTGATATTGTTCTCCACGACACTTATTATGTAGTAGCACACTTTCATTATGTCCTCTCCATAGGAGCAGTCTTCGCTATTATAGGGGCATTTGTTCATTGATTCCCTTTGTTCTCAGGCTATACTATACATACTACTTGAACTAAAATTCACTTTGGAATCATATTTGTAGGGGTCAACCTAACCTTCTTCCCTCAACACTTCTTAGGCCTAGCTGGAATGCCACGACGATATTCTGATTATCCTGATGCCTACACCCTATGAAATACTATCTCTTCAATCGGCTCCCTTATCTCTCTAGTAGCAGTTATTATGTTTCTTTTCATCCTTTGGGAAGCATTCACCGCTAAACGAGAAGTTCTATCAGTTGAAATAACTTCAACTAATGTGGAATGACTCCATGGGTGTCCCCCACCACACCACACATTTGAAGAACCAGCATTTGTTCAAGTACAAACAAATTAACGAGAAAGGAAGGAATTGAACCCCCATGTGATGGTTTCAAGCCAACCGCATAACCACTCTGCCACTTTCTTTCAATGAGACACTAGTAAAACTAGTAAATTACACTGCCTTGTCAAGGCATAAGTGCGGGTTAAAACCCCGCGTGTTTCAATATTATGGCACACCCCACGCAACTAGGTTTCCAAGATGCAGCCTCACCTGTAATAGAAGAGCTCCTCCACTTCCACGATCACGCCCTAATAATTGTTCTATTAATTAGCACACTAGTGCTTTACATTATTGTAGCAATAGTATCTACTAAACTTACAAATAAATACATTCTTGACTCCCAAGAAATTGAAATTGTGTGAACGATTCTCCCAGCAGTAATTTCTATTCTGATTGCCCTACCCTCTCTTCGAATTCTTTATCTTATAGGAGAGGTATATGATCCCCACTTAACCAATAAAGCAGTTGCCCATCAATGGTATGAAGCTAATGGATATACTGATTATGAAGATTTAGCCTTTGACTCCTATATAGTTCCTACACAAGACTTCCTCCCAGGACAATCTCGCCTCTTAGAAACAGACCATCGAATAGTAGTCCCTGTCGAATCCCCAACCCGAATCCTAGTGTCTGCCGAAGACGTTCTTCACTCCTGAGCCGTCCCCTCCTTAGGAATTAAAATAGATGCAGTACCCGGACGATTAAATCAAACAGCTTTTATTACTTCTCGTCCCGGTTTATTTTATGGCCAATGCTCTGAGATTTGTGGAGCAAATCACAGCTTTATACCCATTGTGGTTGAAGCCGTTCCTTTAAAACACTTCGAAGAATGGTCTACCCTACTACTTCAAGACGCATCATTAAGAAGCTAAACCGGGTACAGCATCAGCCTTTTAAGCTGAAAATTGGTGACTCCCTATCACCCTTAGTGATATGCCCCAACTCAACCCCGCCCCTTGGCTATCCATCTTGGCATTCTCCTGATTCGTATTCCTACTTGTAATTCCACCTAAAGTGCTTAACCACACCTTTATGAATGAACCCACCCCACAAAACACCGAAAAACCTAAATTCAACCCTTGAAACTGACCATGATACTAAACTTCTTTGACCAATTCATAAGCCCAATACTTCTAGGAATTCCCCTAATCGCATTAGCCCTTCTACTACCCTGAATCCTATTTCCTAATCCTACTGCCCGATGAGTTAACAACCGCTTAATCACCCTACAAGGATGATCAATTGGCCAGGCCACACACCAACTCTTCTCCCCTTTAAATCAAGGGGGCCACAAATGAGCCACCCTTTTAATCTCCCTAATAATCTTCTTAATTTCACTTAACCTGCTCGGCTTACTTCCATACACTTTTACCCCTACAACACAACTCTCCCTAAACATGGCCTTTGCCGTCCCCCTTTGACTGGCCACAGTAATTATTGGCCTACGAAATCAACCAACTATTGCACTAGGTCACCTTCTCCCTGAAGGAACACCTCTCCCCCTAATCCCTGTCCTTATTATTATCGAAACAATCAGCCTTTTTATTCGACCTCTTGCCTTAGGTGTTCGACTTACCGCTAACCTTACAGCAGGACACCTATTAATTCAACTCATCGCCACAGCAGTCTTTGTACTCCTCCCCCTTATGCCAACTGTTGCTATTCTTACCGCCTCTGTCCTATTTCTTCTTACACTTCTTGAAGTGGCCGTTGCCATGATTCAAGCCTATGTCTTTATTCTCCTATTAAGCCTTTATTTACAAGAAAACGTTTATGGCCCACCAAGCACACGCATACCACATGGTTGATCCAAGCCCCTGACCCCTGACTGGCGCAATTGCCGCCCTCCTTTTAACATCTGGCACTGCAATCTGGTTTCACTTTCACTCCTTGGTTTTAGTAACTGCAGGAATAATCCTTCTTATCCTAACTATAATTCAATGATGACGAGATATTATCCGAGAAGGCACCTTTCAAGGACACCACACCCCACCTGTTCAAAAAGGCCTACGCTACGGGATAATTTTATTTATTACATCTGAAGTATTCTTTTTCCTTGGCTTCTTTTGAGCCTTCTACCACTCTAGTTTAGCCCCGACCCCTGAACTAGGAGGATGCTGACCCCCTACGGGAATTATCACCTTAGATCCATTCGAAGTGCCTTTACTTAACACAGCTGTCCTCCTTGCCTCTGGCGTAACAGTCACATGAGCTCACCACAGTATTATAGAAGGAGAACGCAAGCAAGCTATTCAATCCCTCGCCTTAACAATCTTATTAGGGTTCTACTTCACCTTCCTCCAAGCCATAGAATATTACGAAGCCCCTTTTACCATTGCTGATGGGGTTTATGGTTCAACCTTTTTCGTAGCCACAGGATTCCACGGCCTACATGTAATTATTGGCTCAACCTTTCTTACTGTCTGCCTTCTCCGCCAAATCCAATACCACTTCACATCACAACACCATTTTGGATTCGAGGCAGCCGCCTGATACTGACATTTTGTGGATGTTGTCTGACTCTTCCTCTACGTATCCATCTATTGATGAGGCTCATAATCTTTCTAGTATTAATACAGTATAAGTGACTTCCAATCACCCGGTCTTGGTTTAAATCCAAGGAAAGATAATGAACCTGATCTCAACAATTTTTGTTATTACCACCACCCTTTCTGCAATCCTAGCCACCCTTTCTTTTTGATTACCTCAAATAAGCCCGGACACAGAAAAATTATCCCCGTACGAATGCGGGTTTGACCCCTTAGGAACCGCTCGCCTCCCTTTCTCACTACGCTTCTTCCTGGTCGCCATTCTATTCCTTTTGTTTGACCTAGAAATTGCCCTCCTCCTCCCTCTGCCCTGGGCAGACCAGCTCTCTTCCCCCACCCTAACCTTTCTTTGAGCCACCACTATCTTAACTCTCCTTACCCTTGGCTTAATTTATGAGTGAATTCAAGGAGGTTTAGAGTGGGCTGAATAGGTATTTAGTCCAAGACAAGACTTTTGATTTCGGCTCAAAAAATTGTGGTTTAAGTCCACAACTACCTTATGACACCTGTCCACTTCAGTTTCACCGCAGCTTTCACCCTTGGCTTAATAGGACTTGCATTCCACCGCACACACCTTCTCTCTGCCTTAATTTGCTTGGAGGGAATAATACTCTCCCTTTTTATTGCCCTCTCCTTGTGAACCCTTCAATTAGAAGCAACTGCCTTCTCTACTGCCCCAATACTGCTTCTAGCCTTTTCAGCCTGTGAAGCAAGCGCAGGCCTGGCCCTACTTGTAGCCACTGCTCGCACCCATGGCACAGACCGCCTCCAAAGCCTAAACCTCCTCCAATGTTAAAAATCTTAATCCCAACATTCATGCTCTTCCCCACAATCTGGCTTGTCCCAGGAAAATGACTATGAACAGTAACAACCGCCCACAGCCTAGTTGTTGCTTCTGCAAGCCTGTCCTGATTTAAATGATGCTCAGAAACAGGCTGAGCAGCTCCCAACCTTTATCTAGCTCTCGACCCCTTATCTTTTCCCTTGGCAGTTCTAGCATGCTGACTTGTCCCCCTTATGATCATTGCCAGCCAAAATCATGTTGCTCACGAACCCTTAGTTCGACAACGCACCTACATTTCTCTGCTCGTCTCCCTTCAAGTATTCCTAATTTTAGCCTTTAGCGCCATAGATGTCCTAACATTTTATGTAATATTTGAAGCCACATTAATTCCCACCCTAATTATTATCACTCGTTGAGGTAGTCAGACAGAGCGCCTCAGTGCCGGAACATACTTCATGTTTTACACCCTTGTTGGCTCTCTCCCTCTTCTCGTTGCCCTTCTTTATCTCCTTAATGATACTGGCACTCTCTCAATATATACCTTACAATATATCCAAATTACAAGTCCAGATACACTAGGCACTATGCTATGGTGAACTGCCTGTCTCTTGGCCTTCTTAGTTAAAATACCCCTATACGGGGTACACCTCTGACTTCCAAAAGCACACGTAGAAGCCCCTGTCGCAGGTTCAATAGTCCTGGCTGCCGTCCTCCTAAAACTAGGGGGATACGGAATGATGCGGATAATAGTGGTGTTGGGCCCCCTCACTAAAGAAATAGCTTACCCCTTTATTATCCTAGCCCTTTGAGGCATTATTATAACGGGCTCCATCTGCCTTCGTCAAACAGACTTAAAATCACTAATTGCCTATTCTTCAGTTAGCCACATAGGATTAGTTGCATCTGGGATCTTAATTCAAACCCCCTGGGGATTCACAGGAGCAATTATTTTAATAGTTGCTCACGGCCTTGCCTCTTCAGCACTCTTTTGCTTAGCAAATACAAGCTATGAACGAACACATAGCCGAACTATATTACTAACCCGAGGACTACAAATGGTTTTACCCCTAATAGCTGCTTGATGGTTCTTAGCCAATCTAGCTAATTTAGCCCTCCCCCCCTTACCTAACTTAATAGGAGAGCTAATAATTATTGTCTCTATATTTAATTGATCGTCCTGAACAATCTTATTAACAGGCTTAGGAACCCTTATTACAGCCAGCTATTCCCTCCACCTCTTCCTAACAACACAACGAGGACCAACACCACAACACTTCATTTCAATAGACCCCTCCCACACCCGGGAACATCTATTAATAGCCCTACATCTTATCCCCCTCCTTCTTTTAATATTAAAACCAGAGCTAATATGAGGCTGATGCTTCTGTAGATGTAGTTTAAAAAAAACACTAGATTGTGATTCTAGAAACAAAGGTTAAAGCCCTTTCATCCACCGAGAGAGGCCCGACGGCACTAAGGACTGCTAATCTCTTATCCCCGTGGTTAAACCCCACGGCTCCCTCGATGCTTCTAAAGGATAATAGCTCATCCATTGGTCTTAGGAACCAAAAACTCTTGGTGCAAATCCAAGTAGTAGCTATGCACACAGCCACACTTGCCATAAACTCCTCCCTTTTAATAATCTTTGCACTTCTAATCTTTCCCTTACTAACCTCTCTGAGCCCCATACCGCTTCAAAAAACCTGAGCCATCACCCACGTAAAAACCGCTGTAAAAATAGCTTTCCTAGTAAGCCTCCTCCCCTTATCTATTTTCCTGAATGAAGGAGCAGAAACTATCATTTCAACCTGACACTGAATAAACACCTTAGTTTTTGATATCAACCTTAGCTTTAAATTCGACCATTATTCAATTATTTTCACCCCAATTGCCCTCTACGTCACATGATCAATTCTTGAGTTTGCATTCTGGTATATGCACACCGACCCCAACATCAATCGATTCTTTAAATACCTGCTCCTCTTCTTAATTGCTATAATTACCCTAGTAACAGCGAATAATATATTTCAACTATTCATTGGATGAGAGGGTGTGGGCATTATATCTTTCCTCCTAATTGGTTGATGATATGGCCGAGCCGATGCTAATACTGCAGCCCTTCAAGCCGTAATCTACAACCGAGTGGGCGACATCGGCCTTATTTTAAGTATAGCCTGATTTATATCAAACACCAACTCCTGAGAAATTCACCAAATATTTATTAATTCACAAAACCTCGACCTCACCCTCCCCCTCATGGGCTTAATTCTCGCCGCAACAGGCAAATCGGCACAATTTGGTCTCCACCCTTGACTTCCCTCAGCTATAGAAGGCCCTACTCCGGTCTCTGCCCTACTTCACTCCAGTACAATGGTTGTAGCAGGAATTTTCCTCCTTATCCGCCTTCACCCCCTTATGGAAAATAACCAAACAGCCCTTACCACGTGTTTATGCCTCGGAGCACTAACTACACTATTCACAGCAACCTGTGCCCTCACCCAAAATGATATTAAAAAAATTGTTGCATTCTCTACATCCAGTCAACTCGGATTAATAATAGTAACTATTGGCCTTAATCAACCCCAACTAGCCTTCTTACATATTTGCACACATGCTTTTTTTAAAGCAATATTATTTCTATGCTCAGGATCAATCATTCATAGCCTAAACAACGAACAAGACATCCGAAAAATAGGAGGAATACACAACTTAACCCCCTTCACATCCTCCTGCTTAACAATTGGCAGCCTAGCTCTTACGGGCACCCCCTTCCTAGCCGGATTCTTCTCTAAAGATGCAATTATTGAAGCCATAAACACATCTCACCTGAACGCCTGAGCCCTAGTCCTAACCCTACTTGCCACCTCATTCACAGCCGTCTACAGCCTTCGAGTTATCTTCTTTGTTACCATAGGCTTTCCCCGCTTCAATACATCTTCCCCCATTAATGAAAACAACCCACTTATTATTAACCCGTTGAAACGGCTAGCCTGAGGAAGCATTATTGCCGGCTTACTAATTACCCTCAACCTTCTTCCTTCCAAAACACCAATTATAACTATGCCCCCCTTACTTAAGCTAAGTGCCCTCCTAGTCTCAATCCTTGGTCTCCTTCTTGCCCTAGAACTTGCATCCCTAACTTCAAAAACATTTAAAGCCCTACCCAACCTCCCCCTACACAACTTCTCAAACATGCTAGGATTTTATCCGTCAATTATTCACCGCCTAACCCCCAAACTTAACTTAATCCTGGGCCAAAAAATTGCCACTCAGATAGTAGATCAAACCTGGTTTGAAAAGATTGGGCCAAAGGGAGTCTCATCTATCAACCTCCCCATAATCATTACAACTAATGATGCTCAAAAAGGTATAATCAAAACCTACCTTACCTTATTTTTCTTCACCCTCTCCCTGGCCTTATTCATCTCTTCTGCTTAGATAGCTCGAACAGTTCCACGGTTTAAACCACGTGTTAACTCTAATACTACAAAAAGGGTTAAAAGTAAAACCCAAGCACATAATATTAATAAACTACCACCTGAAGAATATATTAAGGCCACACCACTAACATCCCCCCGAAGTATCACCAACTCCTTTAATTCATCAATAACAACCCAACATGCCTCATGTCAACCCCCCCAAAATCACCCAACCACTGCAACAACCCCTAAAACATAAAACAAAACATACACCAAAACTGATCAATCCCCCCACGCTTCTGGAAAAGGCTCTGCAGCTAAAGCCGCAGAATAAGCAAATACAACTAACATTCCCCCCAAATAAATTAAAAATAAAACCAAGGACAGAAAAGAACCCCCATGTCCAACCAAAACACCACACCCTGCACCCGCAGCAATAACTAAACCTAACGCAGCAAAATAGGGTGCAGGATTAGATGCAACCGCCACCAGCCCAAAAATTAAACCCAAAAGAAATAAAGACACAAGATAAGTCATAATTCTTACTCGGACTTTAACCAAAACCAATGACTTGAAAAACCACCGTTGTAAACTTCAACTATAAGAACTAATGACCAGCCTTCGAAAAACCCACCCCGTTCTCAAAATTGTTAACGACGCACTAATTGACCTCCCTGCCCCTGCAAACATCTCTATCTGATGAAACTTCGGCTCCCTCTTAGGACTGTGTTTAATTACACAAATCTTAACCGGCTTATTCCTGGCTATACATTATACTTCTGACATCTCTACAGCCTTCTCGTCAGTCTGCCACATTTGCCGAGATGTTAATTATGGCTGACTTATCCGAAACATTCACGCCAACGGCGCATCCTTATTCTTCATCTGTATTTACATACACATTGCCCGAGGCCTTTATTATGGCTCCTATTTATATAAAGAAACCTGAAATATTGGGGTCATTCTTCTCCTCCTAACAATAATAACCGCCTTCGTTGGGTATGTTCTACCCTGAGGACAAATATCTTTTTGAGGGGCAACAGTAATCACCAACCTGTTATCAGCCGTCCCCTACATCGGAAATGACCTAGTCCAATGAATCTGAGGCGGCTTCTCTGTTGATAATGCAACCCTTACACGGTTCTTCGCATTTCACTTCTTATTCCCCTTTATCATTGCAGCAGCTACAATCCTTCATCTATTGTTCCTTCACGAAACTGGCTCAAATAACCCAGTTGGGATTAACTCTGATGCAGACAAAATTCCCTTTCATCCCTATTTCTCCTACAAAGACCTACTAGGCTTTGTATTTATATTATTTGGTCTAGCCTCCTTAGCCCTCTTTTCACCTAACCTTCTAGGAGACCCAGACAACTTTATTCCTGCCAACCCCTTAGTTACACCACCCCATATTAAACCAGAATGATATTTTCTATTCGCCTATGCTATTCTACGATCAATCCCTAATAAGTTAGGAGGAGTCCTTGCTTTATTATTTTCAATCCTAATCCTTATACTAGTTCCCATTCTCCACACCTCTAAGCAGCGCGGAATTACCTTCCGCCCCCTAACCCAGCTTCTATTTTGACTCTTAGTAGCAGACATGTTAATCCTAACATGAATTGGGGGCATACCTGTTGAACACCCCTTTATCATTATTGGACAAATCACATCCGTAATTTATTTCGCAATCTTCCTACTCCTCGCCCCCCTGGCCGGCTGATTAGAAAACAAAACCCTAGAATAATCTAGCCCTAGAAGCTCATACGTCAGAGCGCCGGTTTTGTAATCCGGAAGTTGGAGGTTAAAATCCTCCCTAGTGCTCAGAGAGAAGAGATTTTAACTCTCACCCTTAACTCCCAAAGCTAAGATTCTAAATTTAACTACCCTCTGAATTAAAATCCACATGTACTGTTTTCCAAACAAATCATCCATCACTTAAAACACCCTATGTATATTTATTTTAGCTATGCATTATCAACATAAATTGAATTTACCCCCTCATATATCAGCATCTCCCCAAGAATTACATAAAGCTAAACACGAGATAATAACCAATTAGGAAGCTCTACCACTGAGAAATTGAAAAATTTAATAAAAAAATCATAACCCACGTGCTCTCTCACAAACCCAACATCCCTACAGTTTAGTGTTATTTAATGTAGTAAGAACCGACCAACGATTCCACTCGTGCATACGGTTATTGATGGTCACGGACAAATATTGTGGGGGTTTCTATTAGTGAACTATTACTTGCATTTGGTTCCTTTTTCAGGGGCAATCCTTAAGAAACCACCATCTGAAAGCCGAATGTAATGCATCTGGTTAATGGTGTTAACCATACGACTCGTTACCCACCAAGCCGGGCGTTCTTTTATATGCATAGGGTTCTCTTTTTTTTTTTTCCTTTCTTTTTGCATCCCCAGGGCACACTAAAAAAACTAATAAGGTTGAACGGGATTTTGTTTACCAGAGGACTAATGTTTAATTATAGAAAGACTTTGATTGAAGAATTGCATATTATAATATCAAGTGCATAAGCCCTTAAGATTACCCCCGGTGTTGCCTTGGTTTTCACGCGACAAACCCCCCTACCCCCCTACACTAGGCGATCCTTATTATCCTGTCAAACCCCGAAACCAGGAGTCCTGCCTAATGCTCACACCCTTTAAAATTTATTCTTTATAGTAATAAATTTTATATCTCATCACTATAGTGTTTAAAACAACCCTAAAACCTTTTTCGATTATAAAGACTTGTACTAACTTATTTAACAACTTCAATTCAACCAAATAACGCAGCTTCTCACCCATATATATTATTATATATTATTATATATTATTATATATTATTATATATTATTATATATTATTATATATTATTATATATTATTATATATTATTATATATTATTATATATTATTATATATTATTATATATTATTATATATTATTATATATTATTATATATTATTATATATTATTATATATTATTATATATTATTATATATTATTATATATTATTATATATTATTATATATTATTATATATTATTATATATTATTATATATTATTATATATTATATATATTATTATATATTATTATATATTATTATATATTATTATATATTATTATATATTATTACTGTGACTTTGAGTCACTATCGACTAGCTTCA